GTTAGTCAATTAAATAGATTCAAAAAGCATTACAAAGCCTTAACCCAGGCCCTGGAATTTCTTGGTCTTGTATAGGCAAAAAGAAGACTTTGTAAATGTAAATGAAGTTTAACTCAAAATAATTATATGGACCGCGAATGATTCAAAGGGGGATTCCTTTCTCATGGATGTTGATTTGCACATATATCACAAGGCGTGTGAGAAGAGAGAAAGGGTTCTCTCACGATCCATTTTTGATACATGAATGGTAGAGAAACATAACTAATGTGGAACCGCGGAAAAAGGGATAAGATAAATAAAAAGTTCGATAATATATCGAATATAAATATAGTATAGTTAGGGGGGGGGGTAAAGCGAACTTTTTATTGGGGATAGAGGGACTTGAACCCTCACGATTTCAAAAGTCGACGGATTTTCCTCTTACTATAAATTTCATTTTTGCCGGTATTGATGTTGACATGTATAATGGGACTCTATCTTTATTCTCGTCCAATTCGTTAGTTCTTTAAACGAAAGATCTATCAGATTATGGAGTGACTGATTTGATCCGTGAGTATTCGATTCTTACTTAAACTTGGAGTCGATTCACAAGAATTCTTCCATTTTGCATATAACATATATCGAAAATAAAAAAGAAAGATTCGGATTAATCTTTGGTATTTTATTACGTATATGTACGTATATGGGTTCATCCTTTCTGGAATTTTAAAAATAGAAGGATTCATTCCTCGATCAAAGCAGTCAACTCTATTCGTTAGAACAGCTTCCATTGAGTCTCTGCACCTATCCTTTTCTTTTTGTATTCTTGCTTTCTGAACCCCCCTTTTTTTGTTTTCTGAAACCAGGATTTGGCTCAGGATTGCCCGTTTTTAATTCCAGGGTTTCTCTGAATTTGAAAGTTCTCACTTAGTATGTTTCCATAATTAAGGCCCAACCCAATCAAGTCCGTAGCGTCTACCAATTTCGCCATATCCCCTCTCTCTGTTTTTTGTTTTGAGACTAGGATCTCGTTGGGATCCCTTCTTTCGTTCATTTATTTTGAGCCGTTTACGTTTAATAGATATGAGATATGATACGCATTTCTATATAAAAGTGTCTAGGTCCCCTCCTATTTGTTTTTGTTTGATTTCCTGCCTATTTTCTTTCATATAGCAGAGGACCTGTATTTGTATTTCGTCCAATCAAAATGATTCTATCATTGATGTATCCGCAATTCAATATGGATGGATATATACCACATATATATACCTCTCTTACTCGAATTTTTACGTTGGGATTTGGAATACTCGAAGGATCCATTCTTTTTTTTCGCCCCTACCTGAAACCAGAGGAATTCTATATAATCTGAATTGGATCCTTATCTTTTCCTTAGGGCTACCCCGGTATAATCGAGTTAATCCACTCGAATATTCTAATTCTATTTATATTATATATAACTAAATGATATACCAATACCCTATTTCTATATTCTAGATATTTCATTTATAATTATTATCTTTATCTAGAATATATATTCGAATCTAATCTAATAATATAATATGTTACTATACACAATAGTATTAGTATTCATATTATGAATATGCAATAGTTAAGACTAAGCTAAAATTCTAGTAGTTTACTAAAGTCCTATGCACGGCATAATTTCTTTTATGTGAGCCCGCTTAGCTCAGGGGTTAGAGCATCGCATTTGTAATGCGATGGTCATCGGTTCGATTCCGATAGCCGGCTTTTCTCTCTTTGTTCTTTTTTTTTTTTTTTACATTTACATAATATATTAATATAAATTAGAGTCTCCTTGAAATCAAGGAATATTGAAAAGACTTCTTCCCCCTTCTCCAAGGATCGCTGATCCATTATGGCTTAAGAGCTTCCAACTATGAATCCAAAATGGATTGGAGCAATTAGATCTCTAACGAACAAAGAAAAAAAGTATACCTAATAGTATATACAAATAAAAAAGAGTCTGGATATGGATACAATTAATCTCATTCTTCTTTGTAATACAGTACTAGTACTACAATGGATTTAAATGGATTTAGCTTCGTTTATCGTTTAGTTCAGTCTTAATTTAGGTTTATTCTGTAAAATCAAAATCCAATTTAAATAAAATAAGGAGTCTTTATGTCTCGTTACCGAGGGCCTCGTTTCAAAAAAATACGCCGTCTGGGTGTTTTACCGGGACTAACTAGTAAAAAGCCGACGGAACCCAAAAACCCATCGCGGCGCCCGAAAAAATCTCAATATCGTATTCGTCTAGAAGAAAAACAAAAACTGCGTTTTCATTATGGTCTGACAGAGAGACAATTACTTAAATACGTTCATCTCGCTGGAAAAGCCAAAGGATCAACGGGTCAGGTTTTACTACAATTACTTGAAATGCGTTTGGATAACATACTTTTTCGATTAGGTATGGCTTCGACCATTCCTGGAGCCCGACAATTAGTTAATCATAGGCATATTTTAGTTAATGGCCGTATAGTAGATATACCAAGTTATCGATGCAAACCGGGAGATATTATTACTACAAGGGATGAACAAAAATCTAGAGCTCTGATTCAAAATTATCTTGATTCATCCTCCCGCAACAAGAAATTGCCACAACATTTGACCCTTCACTCATCCCAATATAAAGGATCCGTCAATCAAATAATAGATCGTAAGCGGGTCGGTTTGAAAATAAAGGAGTTGCGAGTCGTAGAATATTATTCCCGCCAAACTTGAACCTAACTAAAATAAGAAAAAAACAGGGGTTCGGAGAATTTAGCCTCCTTTTTGGCGAAGTAAATCGACCTAAGGTAAAGAAAGGGGCTTGCTCTGGATTTTCTTTTTCTACCCTTCATGTATCAAAAATGGATCGAGGGAATATTTTCATGCTTTGGCTACTCTTTCCAATATTTTATGTACCGCAGCAATTATAGAATATCGAAGTTATAACTATTGGAATAAGGGTATCTATTGTTCTTATTTGATTTGATACGTTGCAGTCAGTAATGTTCGTGAATTAGGTGAAGGTACGGAAAGAGAGGGATTCGAACCCTCGGTAAACAAAAGCCTACATAGCAGTTCCAATGCTACGCCTTGAACCACTCGGCCATCTCTCCTACAGAATCTTATGATTATGACCCCGAAACCGAGTGAATAGCGAGCCATTCAGAGTATTGCAGTATAGGTATGACCGATTCATTATAAAAATGATAATATAGAATCAAAAAAATAGAAAACGTTTTATCAAAGAAAGATTTTCCTCTGGGAGATAAAAAAACGATATTTCTTCTTGTGAAAAGCCATTAAAAACAAACATGAATAGATCTATTTGTAAGTCGTTTTTTTTTTTTCTTATATTTATACCGGATTAAACCAATGAATTGGAATGAATCGGAATCCTCGGATGAATTCATATTTTATACTATGAAATTCGATCGTGATTATATTTATATACAATGGTTTCTCAACAACTCCTTACCTCATGGATCTATTACAAATTCCGGAATCATACCAGGGGTTTTTGAATTTCGATTGTATAGTGTATACGCGCTATGATCACAAAGTGGATGGTTATTCTTTTTTTATGTTATTTCGTACTGTACAATTCCTTTTTTGTGGGATTCTTTTCCCGCGAGAGGTAATGCGAAGAATTATCGAATGGATTGTTAACTATGCCTAGATCGCGGATAAATGGAAATTTTATTGATAAGACCTTTTCAATTGTAGCCAATATTTTATTACGAATAATTCCGACAACTTCAGGAGAAAAAGAGGCATTTACCTATTACAGAGATGGTGCGATTTGATTTTTTTCTTTCTTGATCGTTCTCAGTCTTACGAGAAAGGCACAGGATTCGGGATAGAAAGAAAAAATATTATTGAAATAACCTACGCTTGTTGAAGGTGAAGTTTAAAAATAGAACAATTCCTTCTGTCGTGTATCCTCGGTTGATGCAGCCTCAGACGCTTCCATTTTTGATTCTAGTTTTAAGCGAAAGGTTACGCCTATGGGTTCTGTATTACAGTCCCATTCCACTAGTACCAATAGGCAGCATAGGGGAAGAGGCACTACACTTAGGAATCAACAACATGAAAACTTTGTTAGAAATTACCCCTTTTCCTTATCGGGATCGGGACTACCAAGAGTGGTTGGGACAACAAACATCCATCTCGTTCGTACTTTGGATACCCGTATAACCATCGAAGATCGTTGAAGTGACTAATTCCTGGAAATAGGGAGCGTTGAGGACAAAGAAATTGTTGGAGTTACCTTTTTTTCTATATAGCACTAACGCGCTTGGTGTTAAGAAAATACCTCTTGCAGGAGGGTTGGCTAGAGATTTATTGTAAAAACGCTAGCCCCTCTCAGTTTATAGTGAGAATATTGCATTTTGATTCCATGGATTTTTTTATTATCATTATGCACAGAAGGGAGGAGCCGTATGAGGTGAAAATCTCATGTACGGTTCTGGAACGGGGATTCTTTGAATAGAATGAACGACCGTAACGGATGTCTGCTCAATCCGAAGGAAATTATGCGGAAGCTTTACAAAATTATTATGAAGCTACGCGACTCGAAATTGATCCCTATGATCGAAGTTATATACTCTATAACATAGGCCTTATCCACACAAGCAACGGAGAACATACGAAAGCTTTGGAATATTATTTCCGGGCACTAGAACGAAACCCATTCTTACCACAAGCTTTTAATAATATGGCCGTGATCTGTCATTACGTGCGACTATCTTCACTATAGAAAGAGGAAAAGGGGAGCAAATCGGATAGTAAAATACTATAAAAAAGGGGGGCTTTCTACATATATATCGTACAAAACAACGATTTTTATCAGCTGTAGCAAAGAAGGAGACTTCATATAAGCCGAAATTATGAAGAAATAGATATGCCCATAATAGAATTCTATGGATAAAGGATCTAATTGTTAGAGGAAGCACCGTAAAGATCAATTCGCGAGGTTTTGGGCCGATACAATAAGAACTGCTTACTTATGTCAT